TGGTTATAATGTTAGAATATTTAGTGCCGAGTCATTTTTTGAGAAAATTTTTTAGGGGTTTTTAGGCTATATGAAAATTATAGCGGAATAAAAATTGGTACATATATATATATATATATATATATATAATGGGATGCCAATTCTTATTTCGACTTGTTGGTTTTCACGTTCTCGAGTCCTCCTTGGTTTTGGGGTTTGACAAGGAAAGCAGGATTAACTGAGCGTAGGGGGGTAGGGGGGTTTGTCGCGCAAAAACCGGGGGGCATATAATAGTAAGTTGAGTAAAGAGACGAATATGTTATGCACTTGATATAATAATATGTAATTCTTAAATTATGTCTTAAAATAATTAAATTATATATTACTCATACAAGAAAAATGTTCTACCTTAATTTAACATTTCTATTTGCACTCTGAGATGTCAGATGAAAGGAAACCAATAAAAAATAACTTTATGCATATAAGAGAATGCTCGGCATGGTGGGTAACGAGGTTCATGTACTACACCATACAAGAAAAATGTTCTACCTTAATTTAACATTTCTATTTGCACTCTGAGATGTCAGATGAAAGGAAACCAATAAAAAATAACTTTATGCATATAAGAGAATGCTCGGCATGGTGGGTAACGAGGTTCATGTACTACACCATTAATCAGATGCCAGTATAATTAATTATTATGGGGGATATGAAATTTATGTTCCTGAAATAGGAACCAGATGCCAGTAATAGTTCATATTGTGCCACCCTCAAACTTATTGTCCCTGATTCTATCATTCATATATTTTCATTTATATAAAACGGTTGGTGGTCTCTTACTACATTAATATGTTTATATTAAATTATAGTTGATTATTTCAAGGAAATATTTGATTTGGAGTTTTAGGGGAATAATATATTACCCAGGTTAAAATAATTTTACTTCTAAGTCTTAATATTATGCTTTATGTATACCTTAATATTTAGTACTTGCTTTATGGTTAAAATAATTTATTGGTGATAATACATATAATGTACTAATGCATTAATGTAATATTATGCATATTATGTACTAAACCATATAGAGAGGAATAAACCTCAGAAAATAGTTTAGTTTAGAATTCTGGCTTTGGGAGCCAGGGGTGAGAGTTAGAATCTCTCTTTTCTGGGCGCTAGGGAGGGGTTTAACCTCCGATCTTCGGATTACAAGACCGATGCTTTAAGATTAAGCTACTAGGGCAAGCTCATTCTAGTGCTTTGTTTTCTAGTCATCCCGCTAATGGGATGAAGATAAGGAATAGTGCAAAATATAGGACAGATGCAATTTGTCCAATGATGATAAACGGGTGTTCTACTGGCATGCCTCCAATTCATGTTAAAATCATTATGTCTGCTACTAGGGTTCAGAATAGGAATTGAGTAATTGGGCGGAACGTTAGTCCTCGTTGTTTTGAGGTGTGCAATAGTGGAACTACTATTAACACTAAGATAGAGAATAGTAATGCGAGGACACCTCCGAGTTTATTTGGGATTGATCGTAGGATGGCGTATGCAAATAGAAAATACCACTCTGGTTTAATATGGGGCGGGGTGACTAGGGGGTTAGCGGGGGTAAAGTTTTCTGGGTCTCCTAGTAAATTGGGGGAGAATAGTGCTAATGAGATGAGGGCTAGTAGTATGGCTGCGAACCCGAGAATATCTTTGTGTACAAAGTATGGGTGGAAGGGGATTTTGTCTGTGTCTGAGTTTAGTCCGATTGGGTTGTTTGATCCTGTTTCGTGGAGAAAAAGAAGGTGAATGATAGTTGCGGCGGCGATTACAAATGGTAGGAGGAAGTGGAATGCGAAAAATCGTGTAAGTGTCGCATTGTCTACTGAGAATCCACCTCAGATTCATTGTACTAGCATGTCCCCCATGTAGGGTACGGCGGACAATAGGTTAGTAATTACTGTGGCCCCTCAGAAGGATATTTGTCCTCATGGGAGGACGTATCCTACAAAGGCTGTTATTATTACTAGCAGTAGGAGGATTACTCCAATATTTCAGGTTTCTTTGTAAAGGTAAGATCCATAGTACAGGCCTCGGGCAATATGCATGTAGATGCAGATGAAAAAGAATGATGCTCCGTTAGCATGGATGTTGCGGATTAGCCACCCATAGTTTACGTCTCGGCAAATGTGGGTTACTGATGAGAATGCAGTTGAGATGTCGGGGGTATAGTGTATGGCCAGGAATAGTCCGGTTAAGATTTGGGTGATTAGACATAATCCTAGTAGGGATCCAAAGTTTCACCAAACTGAGATGTTTGATGGCGCGGGTAGGTCGACTAATGCATCGTTAGCGATTTTGATTAGGGGGTGTGTTTTTCGTAGGCTTGCCATTAAGGTTCTTGTAGTTGAATAACAACGGTGGTTCTTCAAGTCATTGGTCTCGGTTAAAGTCTGAGCAGGAATTATGACCTATTTTATGTTTTTGTTGTTGGTGGCTTTAGTTGTGGGTTTGATTGCTGTTGCTTCTAATCCTACACCTTATTTTGCGGCTCTTGGTTTGGTGGTTGCGGCTGGGGTTGGGTGTGGGGTCCTGGTTGGCCACGGGGGTTCTTTTTTGTCGTTGGTTCTTTTTTTGATCTATTTAGGGGGGATGCTTGTAGTTTTTGCTTATTCAGCAGCTTTGGCTGCTGAGCCTTTCCCAGAGGCTTGAGGGAGTCGTTCTGTGTTGGGTTATGTATTGGTCTACTTAGTGGGGGTTGGTTTAGTGGCGGGGGTCTTTTGAGGTGGGTGGTATGAGGGTTCTTGGGTGGTCGTTGATGGGTTGAAGGAGTTTTCTGTATTGCGTGGTGATGTTGGTGGTGTGGCTGTTATATACTCATCTGGTGGGGGGATGTTGGTTATTTGTGCCTGGGTGCTGCTTTTAACCTTGCTTGTTGTGCTAGAACTTACTCGTGGCCTGGGTCGTGGCACCCTTCGTGTTGTCTAAATGAAAGCTGGGATGGTGGCTAGGGTTAGGGTGAGGAGAAAAATGGTTAGGTATGTTTTAATTATTCCTCGAGAGATGTCGTTTATAATTTTTGCTAAAATTGTTTGTGTTAGTGCTAGCCCTTTTGGTCCTACGGCTTCGAGTCATGTTTTGTCGAGTTGGGTGGCGGCTGACTGTCCTAGGGTAAGTTTGAGTTTTGGGAGAAGTCGGTGGGTAATTGTAGGGAAGAATCCAAGTATGTTTGAAAAGTGATGTGGTAGGGCTATTGGGGTGATTTTTATTTGCTTGCTGGTTATATTGGCTAGTTCTATGGCTATGAGTAGGCCTAAAATAGTTACCGTGAGGGCTGCTGTCTTAAGGGAGGTTGGTATAGTTATGATTGGTGTTTTTATCGGTAGGAAGTTGTGTGTAATAATGAATCCTGCAATGATACTTCCTCAGGCAAGTCGTTTGATGGAGTTGATTACTAATGGGTTGTTTTCATTGATTGGGGGCAAAGGCAAAAATCGCGGGGTTCCTATGGTTACGAAATAAACCAGCCGGAAGCTGTAAACTGCGGTGAATGATGTAGCGATTAGTGTAAGGGTAAGGGCTCAGGCGTTGAGGTATGAGGTGTTTAGGGCTTCGATGATTGCGTCTTTTGAGAAGAAGCCTGCTAAAAATGGGGTTCCTGTTAAGGCTAGGCTGCCGATTGTGAAGTAAGTTGAGGTGGCGGGTAAGATATTAAATAGGCCTCCTATCTTTCGAATGTCTTGTTCGTCATTTAGGCTGTGAATAATTGACCCCGAGCATAAAAATAATATGGCCTTGAAGAAGGCGTGTGTGCAGATGTGTAGGAATGCTAGTTGTGGTTGATTTAGTCCGATGGTTACTATTATTAGTCCTAGTTGGCTTGATGTTGAGAAAGCTACGATTTTTTTAATATCATTTTGGGTTAGGGCGCAGGTGGCTGTAAATAGTGAAGTTAGTGCTCCCAGGCATAGACAGGCTGTTAGGGCTAGCGGGGTTTTTTCTATAAGGGGATGTAGACGAATTAAAAGGAAGATACCTGCAACAACCATGGTGCTTGAGTGGAGTAGGGCAGATACTGGTGTAGGACCTTCTATGGCAGAAGGAAGCCATGGGTGGAGACCAAATTGGGCTGATTTTCCCGTTGCCGCTAGGATAAGCCCTGCCAGAGGGATTGTCATGTCGAAGTTTTTTGACAGTGTGAAGATTTGTTGAATTTCTCAGGAGTTTAGGTTTGTTGCAAATCAGGCCATGGTTATGATTAGTCCGATGTCTCCTACTCGATTGTAGATAACGGCCTGAAGTGCCGCCGTGTTGGCATCTGCTCGTCCATGTCATCATCCGATTAGTAGAAATGATATAATTCCTACTCCTTCTCAGCCAATAAAGAGTTGAAATATGTTGTTGGCTGTGACCAGGATAATTATTGCTACTAGGAATGTTAATAAATATTTGAAAAATTGGTTGATGTTGGGGTCAGAGTGTATGTACCATAGTGCAAATTCTAGGATTGATCAGGTGACGTACAGGGCAATTGGGGTAAAGATTAGGGAATAGTGGTCGAATTTGAAGCTGATGTTGATATTGAATGTTTGAGTGTTCATTCAGTGTCAGTTTGTAATAATGCCTTCTGTTTTTAGGTCCAGGAAGATAATAAGTGGGAGGAGGCTGATAAAAAATGCAGAACTTACAGCAATTTTAGCTATTTTTGCTAGTTCAGATTTTTGTTGGTTGGGGTTTAGTGTGGTGAGCAGGGGGAATAATAGGGTAAAAAAGATTAGTAGGAGTGATGAGTGTATGATTAGTGTCATTTTAGCTTTTACTTGGATTTGCACCAAGGGTTTTTGGTTCCTAAGACCAACGGATGAGCTGTTATCCTTTAAAAGCGCAAGGAAGCCGTGGATTTTAACCATGGTGCGTAAGGATTAGCAGTACTTACTAGTTTCTGTTCTTCCTTGGTGAGTAAGGGGATTTTAACTCCTATTTTTAGAATCACAATCTAATATTTTAATTAAATTATACTTACAATAGCATCATCCTCACATGAGTTCGGGTTTTGTTACTAGAAGGATAACTGGGACTAGGTGTAGGGTTATTAATAGGTGTTCTCGGGTGTGGAATGGTTGAAGTCCTGTAATGTGGTTGGGTACTTGGCCTCGTTGTGATATGAGAAATATATATAGGGAGTAGCCAGCTGTAATAAGTGTTCCCAGTCCTGTAAGTAGAATTGTTCATGGGGATCAGTTAAATAGGGTTGTGATGATTATGAGTTCTCCCATTAAATTGGGTAGAGGCGGGAGTGCCAGATTAGCTAGGTTTGCCAGGAATCATCAGGTTGCGGTTAATGGAAAAATTACCTGTAATCCTCGGGCGAGGACTATTGTTCGGCTGTGGGTTCGTTCGTATGCTGTGTTGGCTAAGCAGAATAGTGCTGAGGATACTAGTCCGTGGGCAATTATTAAAATGATTGCTCCTGAAAATCCTCATGGGGTTTGAATTAAAATTCCTCCTGCTACCAAGCCTATGTGGCTTACAGATGAGTAGGCAATTAATGATTTTAGGTCTGTTTGTCGAAGGCAGATTGACCCGGTTATAATAATCCCCCAAAGGGCTAAAATAATAAATGGGTAGGCTAGTTCTTTTGACAGAGGATCAAGTGTTACTATTATTCGTATTATTCCATATCCTCCAAGCTTTAGTAGTACTGCTGCTAGTACTATGGATCCCGCCACGGGGGCTTCTACGTGCGCTTTTGGTAATCAGAGGTGGACTCCATATAAAGGTATTTTGACTAGGAATGCGATTAGGCAGCCGGCTCACCAAATCATATGTCCTCAAGAATTTAGCTGTAGGGGTTGTGAATATTGTAGTACTAGTATAGATAGTGTTCCTGTGGATTGCTGGAGTAGAAGTAGAGCGACCAGAAGAGGCAGTGATCCTGCTAGGGTGTAAAATAGGAAGTAGGTTCCTGCATTTAGTCGTTCGGTTTGATTTCCTCATCGGGTAATAATAATGAGGGTGGGGATGAGCGTGGCTTCAAATATAATGTAAAATATAATGATTTCTGTGGCGCCAAATGCTATGATTAAAAAAGTTTGTAGTGAGGCGAGGAGAGAGATGTATGAGCGTTGTCGGCTAATTGGTTCAGGGTTAATGTGGTTTTGGCTGGCTAGGATTATTAGTGGAAGTAGTCAGCATGTTAGTACTAAGAGGGGGGTTGATAAAGGGTCGGTGGCTAAATATGTGTTGGAGAAAGTTCATCCGGTTTCTGATGTTCATTTTAGTCAATTTAGGCTAATAAGGGCGATTAAGAGGCTATGTGCAGTTGTGGTTGTTCATAGTCATTTGGGGGGTGTTAATCAAATTGTTGGAAATAGCATGAGTGTGGGGATTAATACTTTTAGCATTGTAGGAGGTTAAGGTTTTGTAGTCGGTCGGTTCCATGGGTGCGGGCAGTGGCTACTAGTAGTGCTAGGCCAGTGCTTGCTTCACAAGCAGAGAAGGCTAAAAGTAGCATGGGGGCTGTTGAGAATCCTGTAGACTCAAATTGAAGTGCCCACAGGGCTAGTGCAATGAATAGGGATAATATTATTCCCTCTAAGCATAGGAGTGCGGAAAGTAAGTGGGTGCGGTGAAATGCTAGTCCTATTAGTCCTAGAATAAATGCTGAGCTGAAACTAAAATGTACGGGTGTCATAAGGGAGTCGTGGATTTAAACCACGGTTTTCTGAGCCGAAATCAGAGGTCTTGTTTTGGACTAACTTCCTATTCTGCTCATTCTAGGCCGCCCTGGGTTCATTCATAAATTAGGCCCAGGGTTAGTAAGATCAGAACTGTTGTGGCTCAGAAGAATGTTCCGGTTGGGTTGTGGAGCTGGTCTCCTCAGGGTAGGGGGAGAAGGAGAGCAATTTCCAGGTCGAATAGAAGAAATAGGATTGCTACTAGAAAGAAGCGTAGGGAAAATGGTAGCCGGGCAGATCCTAGGGGGTCGAATCCGCATTCGTAGGGGGATAGTTTTTCTGCATCGGGGTTTATTTGGGGTAGTCAGAAGGATACGATTGCTAGGATCAGGGACAGTGTTATTGCGAGGAGTAGGATTGTTGTAATTAGATTCATTATCTTTCCTTGGGGTTTAACCAAGACTGTGTAATTGGAAGTCACCTGTACTAACTTTAATACTAGAAAGATATGAGCCTCATCAATAGATAGATACGTAGAGGAATAGTCATACTACGTCAACAAAGTGTCAGTATCAGGCGGCGGCTTCAAAGCCAAAGTGGTGTTCGGATGTGAAGTGATATTGGATTTGGCGTAGTAAACAAACTGCTAGGAAAGTGGATCCGATAATTACGTGTAGTCCGTGAAATCCTGTGGCTACAAAGAATGTTGAGCCATAAACCCCATCTGCAATTGTGAATGGTGCTTCATAATATTCTATGGCTTGGAGGGCAGTGAAGTAAAGGCCTAGAAGAATGGTTAATGTCAAGGATTGAATGGCTTGTTTCCGTTCTCCCTCTATAATACTGTGGTGGGCTCATGTTACTGTAACCCCTGACGCTAATAGAACGGCTGTATTAAGGAGCGGGACTTCAAATGGGTCTAGTGGGGTGATTCCTGTGGGGGGCCAGCAGCCTCCTAGTTCTGGTGTGGGTGCTAGGCTTGAGTGGTAGAAAGCTCAGAAGAATCCTAGGAAAAAGAATACTTCAGAGGTAATAAATAGAATTATTCCGTATCGTAGTCCTTTTTGTACTGGGGGTGTGTGATGACCTTGAAAGGTTCCTTCTCGGATAATATCGCGTCATCATTGGTATATGGTGAGAAGTAGGAGAATTATTCCTAGGGATATTAGTGTTGTTGAGTGGAAGTGAAATCAGATTGCTAAGCCGGATGTTATTAGTAGGGCAGCGATGGCTCCGGTTAGTGGTCATGGGCTTGGATCTACTATGTGATAGGCATGTGCTTGGTGGGCCATTAGATGTTCTCTTGGAGGTATAGACTTAAAAGGAGTACAAATACATAGGCTTGGATTATTGCCACTGCAACTTCTAGGAGTGTAAGCAGGAAGAGTACGGTAGCAGTTAAGATTGCCACTGTGGGCATTATTGGGAGAAGAACAAACACAGCTGTGGCGATGAGTTGAATTAGCAGGTGCCCTGCGGTTAGATTGGCCGTGAGCCGAACTCCCAAGGCTAAGGGTCGAATGAATAGACTAATTGTTTCGATGATAATCAGTACTGGAATTAGTGGAATGGGGGTTCCTTCTGGTAATAGGTGGCCCAGGGCAACTGTTGGTTGGTTTCGCATGCCAATAATTACTGTGGCAAGCCAGAGTGGTACAGCGAACCCCATGTTTAGTGATAGTTGTGTCGTGGGTGTGAAAGTGTATGGTAGTAAACCTAGTATATTGATTGTGATTAGGAAAACTATTAGCGAGGCTAGTAGAAGTGCTCATTTATGCCCCCCTATGTTTAGGGGCAGTATCAGTTGGTTGGTAAATCGGTTAATAAGTCATCCTTGAACTGTGATGAGCCGATTGTTGATTCATCGGGACGATGGGGTTGGGTAGAGAACTCAGGGCAGTGCGATTGCAATGGCGATTAGTGGGATGCCCAGATATAATGGGCTTGCGAATTGGTCAAAAAAGCTTACTATCATGGTCAGTCTCAGGATTCAGTTTTATGCTTTTCAGCACTTACTGAGGTGGGCTCGTTTGGTGAGATGTGATTTAAGATTTTGGTGGGGATAACGGTTAAGAAGATTAATCAGGAAAACACTAAAATTGCAAGTCAGGGGCTTGGGTTTAATTGTGGCATTTCACTAGGGGTGGTCGGGAATCACCAATCTTTGGCTTAAAAGGCCAATGCTTTGTCCAATATTTAGCTTCCTAGCGAGGCGTCTTCTAATATGAGTAGGGATCAGTTTTCGAAGTGTTCTAGTGGAACGGCTTCAACTACAATTGGTATAAAGCTGTGGTTGGCCCCGCAGATTTCAGAGCACTGTCCATAAAACACTCCTGGGCGTGAAGCAATGAAGGCAGTTTGATTTAGTCGCCCAGGGACCGCGTCCATTTTTATGCCTAGGGATGGGACGGCTCAGGAGTGTAGTACATCTTCTGCTGATACTAGAACACGGATTGGGGATTCTACTGGAATGACCATTCGGTGATCTGTCTCTAGAAGTCGGAATTGTCCAGGGGCGAGGTCTTGTGTTGGGACCATGTAGGAGTCAAAGCCCAGGCTTTCGTAGTCTGTATACTCGTAGCTTCAGTATCATTGGTGTCCTATTGCTTTAATTGTTAGGTGGGGGTCGTTAATCTCGTCTATAAGATATAAGATTCGTAAGGAGGGCAGGGCAATTAATACTAAAATAACAGCTGGCAAGATGGTTCATACAATCTCAATTTCCTGGGAGTCTAAAATGTATTTGTTAGTTAGCTTGGTTGAAACTATTGCAATAATAATGTATAATACTAAGGTGCTAATTAAGAATACGATTATTAATGCATGGTCGTGGAAGTGAAGAAGTTCTTCTATAACGGGGGATGCTGCATCTTGGAATCCTAGTTGTGTTGGATGTGCCATTAAAGTTTTGGTTTAAGACATGTGGGGGTTCAACCCACAATTTCATCTTGACAAGGTGATGTAATCTATATTTTACTAATGTCTCAAAGAAAGTGGCAGAGCGGTCATGTGGCTGGCTTGAAACCAGCATACGGGGGTTCGATTCCTTCCTTTCTCGTTAATTTGATTGAATTTGAACGAATGCTGGTTCTTCATATGTATGGTATGGAGGGGGGCAACCGTGAAGTCATTCTACATTTGTTGAAGTTAGTTCCACAGATAGTACTTCTCGTTTGGCGGCAAAGGCTTCTCATAGAATAAACAAGAACATGATTACTGCCACTAGAGAAATTAGTGATCCAATAGATGACACTGTATTTCACAGGGCATAGGCATCTGGGTAGTCAGAGTATCGTCGTGGCATTCCTGCTAATCCGAGGAAGTGTTGTGGGAAGAATGTGAGGTTTACCCCAATAAATATTACTCCGAAGTGGATTTTTGTTCAGGCATTGTGTAAGGTGTATCCGGTTAATAGGGGGAATCAGTGTACAAAGGCTGCTATAATGGCAAATACAGCTCCTATTGAAAGGACATAGTGGAAGTGTGCGACTACGTAATATGTGTCGTGAAGAATGATGTCGAGTGACGAGTTGGACAAGACGATTCCTGTAAGTCCGCCCACTGTAAACAGGAAGATGAACCCAAGAGCTCATAGTAGGGGGGTTTCTCATTTAATAGACCCTCCGTGAAGAGTGGCTAGCCAGCTAAATACTTTTACGCCTGTCGGAATAGCAATAATTATTGTTGCAGATGTAAAGTATGCGCGAGTGTCTACATCTATTCCGACGGTAAATATGTGGTGGGCTCATACAATGAAGCCTAAAAGGCCAATAGCTATTATAGCTCATACTATTCCCATGTAGCCGAATGGTTCTTTTTTTCCGGAATAATAAGCTACGACATGGGAGATAATTCCGAATCCCGGAAGAATAAGGATGTAGACTTCTGGGTGACCAAAGAATCAAAATAGGTGTTGATATAGGATTGGATCTCCCCCTCCTGCCGGGTCAAAGAATGTGGTGTTAAGGTTTCGGTCTGTAAGAAGTATTGTAATCCCGGCGGCCAAGACTGGTAGCGATAGGAGTAGTAGCACGGCAGTCACGAGTACGGATCAGACAAATAGGGGTGTTTGATATTGGGAAATGGCTGGGGGTTTTATATTAATTGTTGTGGTAATGAAATTAATTGCCCCTAAAATTGATGATACACCTGCTAAGTGGAGTGAAAAAATTGTCAGGTCAACTGATGCCCCTGCGTGGGCTAGATTTCCTGCAAGGGGTGGATAGACCGTTCACCCCGTTCCAGCCCCGGCTTCAACGCCAGAGGAGGCCAGCAGTAGTAAAAATGATGGTGGTAGTAGTCAGAAGCTTATATTATTTATGCGCGGAAACGCCATGTCAGGGGCCCCGATTATAAGTGGCACAAGTCAATTTCCGAACCCCCCGATGAGGATTGGCATTACTATAAAGAAAATTATCACAAAAGCGTGGGCGGTAACGATAACATTATAGATTTGGTCATCACCTAAAAGCGATCCGGGTTGGCTTAGTTCAGCCCGGATAAGAAGGCTTAAGGCGGTTCCCACTATTCCGGCTCAGGCACCAAATACAAGATATAGGGTACCAATGTCTTTGTGGTTAGTAGAGAAGAATCAGCGTGTGATTGCCACAGGTAGGGTGGCCGAGTGCATAGGCGGTGGGTTGTAGCTCCATGAACAGAGGTTTAAATCCTCTCCCTACCAGCAGCCCTGTGGTGAAGAGCACATTGGATTGCAAATCCAAAGGCGCAGATGACAGTCTGCCGGGGCTTTTCCCGCCTTGCTGAGCTTATGGCGGGAAAGTAGATAGATGCTCGCTGGTTTGAGCGCTTAGCTGTTAACTAAGAGTTTGTAGGATCGAGGCCTTCCTGTCTAGAAAGGCCTTAGTTTAGTAAAAATGTCTGATTTGCAATCAGGAGATGCAGGTTAATTTCTTGTAGGTCTTAGTCAGGGGCTAGAAGACTTTCACTTCTATTTAAAGCTTTGAAGGCTTCCGGTTTAAAGTATTATCCTAAGTCCCTAGGTTATTAGCATTAGAATAGCTGGGGTTATTGGCAAGAGGCCTAGGGCAGATGTGATAAATAGGGCTAGTGGTAGGGAGGTTTGGGTTGTTTCAGTTCGTCAGGAGGTGGCTGAGTTGGTTGTGGTGGGAGAGATGGTTAGTGTTATTGTGTAGCATAGTCGTAGGTAGAAGTATAAGCTAATTAGGGCGGTTAAGGCTATGGCTGTGGCGATAATTGGGAGATCTTGTTTTGTCAGTTCTTGTAGGATTAGTCATTTTGGCATAAATCCTGTGAGTGGTGGTAAGCCTCCTAGTGATAGAAGGACTAGGGCGGTTGTTGATGCCAGGGTTGGGTTTTTTGATCAGGTTGTTGCGAGAGTGCTGATTTTAGTGACGGCTAGTGTTTTGAGAGTAAGGAATGCTGCGGAGGTTATAATAATATATGTTCCTAGTGCAATTATGGTTAGTTGCGGGGCGTATTGGATAATGATAATTATTCATCCTATATGTGCGATTGAGGAGAAAGCTAGGACTTTTCGTAGTTGAGTTTGGTTTAGTCCTCCTCATCCCCCCACTAGCGCGGATAAGGCTCCTAATACTGTTAAGAGTGTGGGGTTGATGTTTTGTGCTGTTTGTACGATTAGTGCAAGAGGGGCAAGTTTTTGTCATGTGGATAAGATTAGTCCTGTTAGCAGGTCTAGTCCTTGCAGCACTTCAGGCATTCAAAAGTGTATTGGTGCAAGTCCGATTTTAAGGGCTAGGGCGGCCATGAATATTGTGCCGGCAACGGGGTTTGACAGGTCGTCTATATTTCATTCTCCTGTGACTCAAGCATTTGTTGTGCTTGCGAATAAGATTATTGCTGCTGCGGTAGCTTGGGTAAGGAAATATTTTGTTGTTGCTTCTACTGCGCGGGGGTGGTGATGCTGTGCTATTAGGGGGGTGATTGCTAGGGTGTTGATTTCTAGGCCCATTCAGGCTAGCAGTCAGTGGGAGCTTATGAAGGTCAGGGTGGTTCCTAGGCCTAGACTTGATAGTAGGATAGCAAGTACGTACGGGTTCATTGACGGAGGAGGGATTTTAACCGTCATGTTCGGGGTATGGGCCCGAAAGCTTTATTAGCTGACTCTGTCTTAGGAAGTGGTGTAGAGGAAGCACCGAGAGTTTTGATCTCTTGAGTATGGGTTCAATTCCCTTCTTTCTAGGAACTGAGGGGGTTTTAACCCCTATAAGTCACTCTATCAAAGTGGTCCTTGGGCATTCAGGCACAGTTCCTTGTTTATAGTTGTGGGGGGAGTCCTGCTAGTGTGATTGGTAAGGCGGTGTGTCATAGTACGAAGGCAAGTGTAAGGGGGAGGAAGTTTTTTCATACTAGATGTATTAGTTGATCGTATCGGAATCGTGGGTATGAGGCTCGTACTCAGAGGAACAGGATGGATAGTAGTGCCGCTTTAGTTATGAGGTTGATTGTTGTAAGTTCGGGGATACTTGGGAAGTGTGAGGCTCCCAGGAATAATACAGCTGATAGGGTATTTATAAGTAGGATGTTGGCATATTCGGCTAGGAAGAATAAGGCAAAGGGGCCCCCTGCATATTCTACGTTAAAACCTGATACTAGTTCTGATTCTCCTTCTGTCAGGTCAAATGGTGCTCGGTTTGTTTCGGCTAGCGTTGAGATGTATCATATTGCGGCTAGGGGTCAGGCGGGGATGAGTAGTCAGATGCTTTCTTGGGTGGTGTTAAATGTTTGTAGGGTGTATCCTCCTGAGAGGATAATTACGGATAGTAGAATTAGGCCTAGACTGACTTCGTATGAGATTGTTTGAGCTACGGCTCGTAGGGCCCCAATTAGTGCATATTTTGAATTTGATGCCCAGCCTGACCCCAAGATTGAGTATACTGCGAGGCTTGACAGGGCTAGAATAAATAAGATTCCTAAGTTGAGGTCGGCTACCGGGTAGGGTATGGGTATGGGTGCTCATAGGGCTATAGCCAGGGTTAGTGCTAGTATTGGGGTGGCAAGAAATAAGAATGGGGATGATGTAGATGGGCGTACGGGTTCTTTAATAAATAGTTTTACTCCATCAGCGATAGGTTGGAGTAGTCCATATGGTCCTACTACGTTGGGGCCTTTTCGTAGTTGTATATATCCTAACACCTTCCGTTCAACTAATGTAAGAAATGCTACTGCTAGGAGGACTGGTACTATGTATGCCAGAGGGCTGATTAGGTGGGTTATTAGGGTGTTTAGCATAAACTGAGGAGAGGATTTGAACCTCTGGTTAAAAGGGCTTAGGCCTTTCGCAATTTACCATGCTCTGCCACCCCAGTATGTCCTTATTTTGGCTGCTGAAGGATTGTGGCTCTAGCCCCTTGCTTCATTTATTTGTTTTCATAAATTGGGGGTGGGGCGTACTTTGGGTATGGGCCCCTCTTCTCCGATCCTTTCGTACTAGGAAAAGTAGCGTTACAGATAGAAACTGACCTGGATTACTCCGGTCTGAACTCAGATCACGTAGGACTTTAATCGTTGAACAAACGAACCCTTAATAGCGGCTGCACCATTAGGATGTCCTGATCCAACATCGAGGTCGTAAACCCTCTCGTCGATATGGACTCTGGAAGAGGATTGCGCTGTTATCCCTAGGGTAACTTGGTTCGTTGATCGACTTAGTGGTCGGATCATGTTTGGTCAGATGTTCTGTGGCTTAGAGGTGTCTCTCTTGGTTTTAGGAGTGTATCCCGGTCCACTTGGAGGCTTTTTTTTCCTCCGCGGTCGCCCCAACCGAAGGTAAAGTCTCATGTCCACAAAGTTTTTGCTTTTTATTGAGTTGTTTGAGGTGGTTGAGTTTTGTACCTTAAGCTCCAAAGGGTCTTCTCGTCTTGTACTATTATACCCGCTTCTGCACGGGTGGATCAATTTCACTGACTTGAAAAGGGAGACAGTTAAGCCCTCGTTTAGCCATTCATACAGGTCTCTATTTAAAAGACAAGTGATTGCGCTACCTTTGCACGGTCAAAATACCGCGGCCGTTGAACTTATAGTCACTGGGCAGGCTGGACCTCCTATACTTGGCTATGTTGCAGGAGGCGATGTTTTTGGTAAACAGGCGAGGCTTGTGTTTGCCGAGTTCCTTCCTTTTCTTTTAGTCTTTCCTCTGTTAGCACTCCAGTGTGGGGGTAACGATTGATTAGTTGTGGGTTTTTCTTGGGGTTTTTGCTATTCGCAATGCTCTCTTGGGTTGAGTTCGTTATTTGCCAGTGGTTTGTCCATTATGGCTTACACTTGTGCTGGGAGAAGAGCGGGTCTTCTTGTTACTCATTTTAGCATAATCTTTTCCATGTGGGCATGGGTTGGCCTAATAGTATTAAGAGGAGTAAGATTTTTTATCGGAATAATAAACTTTTTTCTGTCTGAGCTTTAACGCTTTCTGCTTAGGTGGCTGCTTTTAGGCCCACTAGAACAGAGTGTTTTGTGGATTATGATCTTTATCCTTCTAACAAGGTTGTGTCCTTTGTTAAAGGGGCTGTACCCCTTTTAACTAACTCTCGTTTATTTCTCAGTAATCTTGGTTTGTTTGACTTGAGGCATATGAGGCTGAACTTCTATTCATTTCTTAGGCAACCAGCTATCACCAGGTTCGGTAGGTCTGTCACTTCTACCCGGAGCTCTTCCCACTCTTTTGCCACAGAGACGGGTTGGCCCTTAATAGGCTGTCTCGGGGTAGCTCACCTGGTTTCGGGGTTTCAGACTAAAGGTCTCTTTGCCTGAGTGTACTGGCTAAATCATGATGCGAAAGGTACAAGGTTTAATCTTTGCTTTTTGGTGCTTATATGGGTTGTTTCATTTCTCTTTCAGCTTTCCCTCGCGGTACTATTTCTATTGCTTTGGTTAAAACCTTTTCTGTCTCCCATACTCAGGTAAAAAAATGTTTTAGTTTATGGTGTTGGGCTGTTTTTATTTATTTATATTGTTTGGTTATTTTGGTGGTTAAGCTAGCTGTTTGGCTCAGGGTGATCCAGTTTGCATGGATGTCTTCTCGGTGTAAGTGAGATGCTTGACTAACTCAGCCACGCCCTGGGTTTTAGTCCAAGTGCACCTTCCGGTACACTTACCGTGTTACGACTTGCCTCCCCTCGTCAGTGCTATGGTATTAAGTATTTTTAGTGCATTTTGACAGGGGAGAGTGACGGGCGGTGTGTACGCGTCTCAGGGCCGGGTTCAAAAGGACACTCTATTTCCTTTTTACTACTAAATCCTCCTTCAAGCATTATTTCATGGTGCACGTTCGTAATATTCTGTGATAGAAAATGTAGCCCATTTCTTTCCACTTCATGCGCTACACCTCGACCTGACGTTCTGGGCTGTGCCCATTTTGCTTACTTTAATTTCCTTCACAGGGTAAGCTGACGACGGCGGTATATAGGCTGGGGTGGCTAAAGGTGGTGAGGTTTAACGGGGATTATCGGTTCTAGAACAGGCTCCTCTAGGGGGGTTTGAGACACCGTCAGGTCCTTTGGGTTTTAAGTTAATACTTGTAGTACCCTGGCGAACATTTAATTGTGGTTAAATGTCTGAGTTTACGGCTGAGCATAGTGGGGTATCTAATCCCAGTTTGTTTCTCAGCTTTCGTGGGGTCAGGTGGGCTGTTTAAAGCTACTTTCGTGTTAGGGCTTCGGGCTCCTAGAAGCGTATGACGGCCAAGGGGCCATTTGGCTTTAATTTTTGTTTATCCTTAACCACCCTTTACGCCGTTGTATTATCAACTGGGGTCTCTCGTCTAACCGCGGTGGCTGGCACGAGTTTTACCGGCCCTCTTAACACTAACTGAGTCAAGTTTTCACTTATGGCTTAATATTTATCACTGCTGAATTCCCTTGGGGGTGTGGCTAGGCTAGGCGTTTTGGGCTAATATTTGTGCCTGATGCCCGCTCCTCGTCCCCGGGCAGGGGATTGAGGGCATACTCACTGGGTTGCGGAGACTTGCATGTGTAAGTTGGGTTAGAGCTGATAGTAAGGTCGGGACCATGCCTTTGTGCATGCGGAGTTTTTTAGGACACATCTTAGCATCTTCAGTGCTATGCTTTGAGTTAAGCTACGCTAGC